TGATAGAACTAAAATAGATATTTTCTGTTTCCTACTCACACGAGCCCATATCCTTGCTTTTCTATCAATCTCTAATTCGACTCTTCCTCCCCAATCTGATATTATGGTGCCGGTATAGACTGAAATTCCGTTATGGTCCAATTCTGACCGGTAATAGATACCGGGGCTTTGCAATATTTGATTGATCACGATTCTGTATATTCCATTTACTATAGAAGTTCCCAGGGAATTCATTAGAGGAATATTTCCAATAAAAATGGTTTGTTCGTGCATATCCCTACTAGTTTTCCAAATTAATCCCGCGGATACATATAATTCAGAAGAATATGTGCGCGATTCATATACAGCATCTCTTTCTTTTATCAACGGTTCCACTAATTGATATGTTTCCACAAATAATTGAAATTCAATTTCTTGATCTGTATCTTCAATTTTTGGAAACTTATAAAGCTCCTCTGTTAAGCTCTGATCAATGAATCTACAAAATCCTTCAAATTGTATCTGATTAAATCCAGGTATTGTAAACATTCCTGCATTTTCATCCCCCAGCATTTTGAATTTACCATTTATTGAAAAAAAAAAATCCCATTATTGGATCGTTCTTCATTTCATCCAATTATATGGATCAATCTAGCAATGATGAAATTTTTTTATATTCTGTTTACAGAATCACATAAAATTTTATCTAACTCTATATATGTAATGTATAAAATACGTATGAACGGAGGAATAAAGAAAATTTTATACTCAAATTGGAATTTGCAGCAGATATAACTGGAAAGGAATTGAGAAATTTCACTTAACTTCGACTTATGGAGTTTTGTATCGAATATCAAAACAAAAAGTGATTCAATTTATAATACCATTATTATGATATTCAATATTTCAATATGATTAAATATCAGTAAACTAAAAGGATTCGGGATTTTATCTGTTTGATGAGATAAAGACCCAATAATCAGAAACAATAACAATATTAAAGTGGATTTTTTTAGCACTTAGTCTTTTTCGTGTATTTCATTTCATTGTTCAGTTCAAAAAAAAAGGTTTGTGAGATATATTTTTATCTATTTTTTTAATAGACTTCGTATCATATAATATAATAAAATGTTTGAAGTACATAAAAAGGTCTCTGAACTATACACAAATATAACTATAGCTATTTATATATACATCTCTCCTTTTATTTCAGTTCTATTCTGGACAGTACATGCTGTCCTCTATCAAAATTTCTATATCAAAATTTCTATATCTATATATATATATATAGATATAGATATATATAGATATAGAAATTTTTTCAATTAAAAATTGAATAGAAAATTTTCTATAGTAATTATAGACAGATAAGATATCCGATTAGATATTTGTATAAGAAAAGAATTTATGTTCTGGGATTTCCATAGACTCATAATTATTGTTATAATTAAAATTTAGACGGATTCTTTTTTATTGAAAAGAATCAATACTGATTAATTATGTCTCAATTTTGATTTTCTTATATCATTAGGGAAAGACAATTTTCGATTCAAATCCACGAATTTTTCACGCATTCCCAGTCAATGGTTAAAGGGTCCAATTTGTCCAGAATTTTGGCTTTTGTGACTGAAAATTGACATTTGTTTTTTCATTTCAATAGAAAGTGGAAAAATTTGGATACTGTATGTTTTGAGATACTATATAAAATTAATCGAAGAGATAGATCCAAAAAGGGAAAGATTTCTTTTAGTTTAGGAAAGGGATTAAGATTAAGAAAAATAGGATTCAAGACACAAGTACAAAAAAAGTTTGGTGCCCCCTAGAAAAAAGAAAAAAAAAAGGGGGGGGGGATACTTTCGTCTATTTTGTAGCGCCTTGGCGGCATGGCCGAGTGGTAAGGCGGGGGACTGCAAATCCTTTTTCCCCAGTTCAAATCCGGGTGTCGCCTGATCAACAAAACAAAAGACGCGAAATACTTTATTGCCGTTTTGCTGATATAACTTGTCGAATTTGCTACCAACAGAAACACGTGGGGTAAAAGTACTCTTGATATTTCCTTGATTCTAAACATCTAAAAGTTCTGTTCTCTAAAGTGTTCTAAATTCTTGGCTCTAGGATTCAAGGAAAATTTATAGTAGTGAAAGGGAATCGGTAAATCTTGATAGAATAGACCTTCTACTATTAATGTAATGCCTACTGACTGGGTCTTGAATTAAATTGGATAGCGGAGCAAAGACTCTAATTAGTACTCGTCGAAAAGGCGGAAGGTACTTTGTATACAAATTTATAAAAGTTCCTGAGTACTCAGGAATTCAATCAATCGAATAGCGATTGAATGGATAATTGGCTTTTACTTATACATATCCACATATCCTTTTTTTACATATATAATATTTCCTTTTCTATTATAAAATATAAAAATTATAAAATATAAAATAAAGTAATTTTGATATTTTCTATTTTGCTTATTTTTATATTTTTATATAAAGTAAAAATAACATATATAGCAAATAAATAAAATAGATCAAATGGAAAAGGGATATTAAAAAAAATAGAGATATGTAATAAATAGTGATCTATTTTGATTCTATATTTTTATATTTTTTGACTTAATGAAGTGCAGCCGAAGAAAGAATAGGTCTTATTATTCTTACATCTTAGTAACATTTTCTTGACACTTCCAGGAGTGCCGTTACGTATTTTGTTTGTACTTAATGTTTTTCGATTCTACTAGCAATCATATAAGAACTTCTTATAATTAATAATTAATTGTATTTTTTGAATTGTTTCATCAATGGTATTGGACAGAATCCTTTTTTTTTTGACTCCGCGCTAGTGATTCTACTATTATTAGTGAACAATAATTATTAATTAATGAACAATGCTGGAAAAATTCTTTCATATTCATAGAAATAGGGGACATAATTCACATGGATATAGTAAGTCTCGCTTGGGCTGCTTTAATGGTAGTCTTTACATTTTCCCTTTCACTCGTAGTATGGGGCAGAAGTGGTCTCTAAGGGTACTAGTAATTGAGTTAAAAAATTAAACCAATTCTTTTCTAGATCGTTTTGTTTTGCAAAGACTTTTTCATTTAACTATTTAAATTGAATTCAATTTCTAAATTTCTAAATTGAATTAGAAATTGAATTCAAAATATCCAATTATATTGAATTCGAATGGAGTAATATATTCTATGAATAATACGTTTTTAATCATAATCAACTCAAACAAATATTTCAATGATTCCCGTGCTCATATTTCTAAAGTAATCCTATTTCGAAAGTAAAAGGAATATAAATGATAGGAAATTGATTTCAACCGAATTCTTCCTAAATTTTTTAGTTCGATAAACCGGCTCTTACCAGAATTTTATATAGACAATGAGGAAAAGTGTAATCTTTTTTTTTTGACTTTTTTTATTTGTTTTTGTTTGACTTTTTCCTGTTCAAAGAGAAAAGAGAAGAAAGGAGTTCTTTTATTAGTTTTATTAGTTATTTATTAGTTATTAAATAATTATTTAATTCAAATTAAGTGGATTTTCTTTTTCTTTCTTTTCTATGAGAAATAAGATAGAGATATTGATTCTCCAACGAGATACTAGGTATAATAAGATATTTTCTTGGACAAGTCACAAACAAGCACGTAGTGGTTAGTTTAGTGTTTTATTATTTTAAAAATTTGATTTACGCTATACTTCATTCTTCATTGATTTATTTCATATCATGATTCAAAGGTTAAAAATCCGCGAGGTTTACTAATCCTTGAACTTTGACAAAGTTTTTATAGAACTCATTTCTTTGGATGACCTGTTAATTGCTCAATCGATTACTTTTTTTAGAATGTTAAAAAAAGATTTCTCGATTTTATTTTATTTTTTATTTTATTAATATATGTCCAGACTATTATTATTTTTTCCTTTCAGTGATTTTATTCTTTCGGTAGATGTCGGGATTCATATTCAAAATAATCAGAAATCTAACAATTAAAATCGTAAGAGTAAGGATGGGTTTTCGATTATTTCAGATTAATTGAAATTAACACAAATCAAATCAAATAGATGCAAAAAGAAATAGAATTGGGATTACATATAGATAATTGATATCTCGATAGATGAATATGAAGATGACATTCTAGATTGATCGATATTAAGCCTATATCTTTATTATAACTTTATATACTGGAATAACAAAAAAATCTACTAGAATAACAAAATGAGATCCGATAGTATGGTAGAGAGAAAGATCTACCATACTATCGGATCTCATAGAATACTACTGATTCTAGTTCGCTCTTTTTATCTACGATGCGAAATTGGAATCCTTTTCATTTTTTTTTCTGCAATCATTGATAAGAAGTAAGAAGTCAAGTTTCATTCAAATCAATCACTTTGACTAACAGTTTTTACGTAAATTATAAGTAAAAAGGCAGTAGGAACTAGAATGAACAATGCAGTAGCAATAAATGCGAGAATATTTACTTCCATAATCTCATCCTTTCTTTTTTCTTTACGTCGCAATAACTCGGGATTTAATCCCATAGAGATGATAAATCTTTCGCCTATAAATTGGATGAATTCCATGTTGATCATGTCGAATCGGATCAATATCATGAATAACAATATCTGAGCTATCAAATCGATTCATCGTCGAAAATTGAATAGTATAACATAGAAAGATTGTTTATCCATATCAAATCAAAAAATGGAGTTCGGCTCTAATCGATAATTTCTTTTCTTTACTCTTTACTTACTTTATTTTGATTTATATTTTGATTTATACTTTATTTTTCTTTATTCTTCTTTTCCATTCTTTTCTATTCTATCAAACTATCGCCTTTCTTGTACAATCATCTGCCGAAGTATCATCTAACCGCCTTTACACTTACATTGGTTTCAAACAAACCTAACAAACCCAAACAAATAATGGAAGCCGAAATAAAAAAAAAAGGGGGGGGAAGTTCTAAACTCTTTTGTTTTTTAATGATCTAATCTTATTGGCTTATTGGAAAACAAAAAAGTGTGATAAAGACAAACTCAGTATCAGTACGATATTTCTTGGAATCCGGAATATGGCGGGAATGAAATTCTCCTATTTGTCACCCTTTTACAGAAAACTACAGAACACGGAAATTTTACAGAAACCGGGAAGATGGGTTGATATATTTTTTATTGGATTTGGATCCGTCGGGACTGACGGGGCTCGAACCCGCAGCTTCCGCCTTGACAGGGCGGTGCTCTGACCAATTGAACTACAATCCCAGGGAAATGAAATAAAGTATACAGGATACATATTCTTATGATTTCACTCAAACCCTTTCTATTTTAATTTCAGATTCGAATCGCCTCCTTGAACTAGAGACGCAAGTGGTATATAGCTATCCACATGGATATATACTTTATTGATAACGGCACGGATTACTAGTTATCTTTTCATTATTTCAAATCAAAATCGCTCGATCATTAGCAAGATCAGAATTTGTGTGAAAAAAATAGAACAAATCAAATAAATAACAGGGAGAGATCTATCAGAAATTTTTACTTTTTCCGTATTAGGCATTTCGAGAGAACAAAGGGGTTATATCATTTCATGGTGGATCAGTGAATTATTGGGCCGAGCTGGATTTGAACCAGCGTAGACATATTGCCAACGAATTTACAGTCCGTCCCCATTAACCGCTCGGGCATCGACCCAGGAAGAATCAATTCCAGACTTATTTTATTATATTAATAATCCATGATCAACTTCCTTTCGTACTACCCTACTACCCCCAGGGGAAGTCGAATCCCCGCTGCCTCCTTGAAAGAGAGATGTCCTGAACCACTAGACGATGGGGGCACATTTGCCCGACCGTCAACACGCTATGCTCATAGTATGAACAGTTTTTTGAAATTGTCAATATAACGAAATCATATAACTAGATTCAAAAGATCTTTCCGTCTTTCCGGATTCCGTAAAATTTTGAAATTTGTCATTTATATTCATGATTTATTCATTATAATCGCCATTATCCAGTAATTTTCGATTAATTATATTATTTAATTATTATTATATAAGTATAAGATTATTTTAAAATTATATAAATAGAATCCATTATTACCACTATTATTATTTATTTTATTATATATTATTATATATATTTATTTTATTATATAAAATTTTATTATATAAATAATAATAATATTATATAAATAATAATAATCTAAATTATATAAATAATAATAGAAAATCAAAATATAAATAGAAATAGAATAGAAATAGAGAGATAGAATGGAAGAAGAGAAAAAATAGAAAGTATCCTTTCCTGTGGTTTGCCAGAAAGCCAGAAAAGTAAATCCCATTTCTTACACTTTCATTCATTGATTTACCCAGTGTTAAGATAGATAGACACATCTCTATCTCACGCTAAACCAGGAAATTAACAAATGATAAATATGGAAATCCAGGTAGGGGGATAAGTATCAACAAATTATCAATTTTTTTTTCTTTTTCTAAGAATTTTCTTCAGGGGACAAATAGAATCTGTTCATCCGTGATTCGATGAAATATCTTGGATCTATGTTGAATTGGTAAGTACATGTACATGTATCAATCAAATGCATTTTTTGTTAGGATGGGAGTCAATTCAATTAGGTTCGGCCTTGAAACAATTCATTGCATTGATATTCATCAAATTGATATTTATCAAATTCAATAAACCATTTTTTTTTACCTATATTTTATTTACTAATTTAGCCTATACTTTACTCATCAGGTAAATCAAATTTCTCGTTTATGACGAAGCTACTATGAATCTACATCTACTCCATATACTTAATTATATTTAGATTTATTCTAATCTATTTCATATATTTAATCTATTTCATTTACTCTATTTACTTTACATAGATTTGATTTCTAATCACCATAGATATATCCTATCCACATAATGGCTGATTCAGGAATTGAATCAAAGAGGCCCTTTTAACTCAGTGGTAGAGTAACGCTATGGTAAGGCGTAAGTCATCGGTTCAAATCCGATAAGGGGCTTTACTTTACCTCTTTTTTCATTTTTTTGATAAAACTCCAGCGGTAGTATTTCTATTTGCAAGGAGAATAGAAATATTGTTGATATTTGAAATAATTTGTAATCAAAAAAGTAAGAAATTCTATATTCTATATCTATAATATCTATAATGTATAATATCTATAATTATATCTATAATATCTATAATATCTACTATAATATCTATAATGAATTCTAAAATTCAATTATTAAAATCAAATTATAGTAGTTATATAATTTAATTATAAATTATAATAAAAAATTATTACTTATAATAAAAAATTATTACATTATAATTAGATTACATTATATACATTATAATTAGTTATTAAATTTTAAATAATATAAATTTAATATAAATTAGAAAAATAATATAAATTAGAAAAGTATTTTATTATATTTATTATTTTATATATTATTTTATATTTATTATATTAAATAATTTATTATATTAAATAAATTAAATAATAATATATT